TAAATATTAGAATTTCAATATTCGAAATTCGAATTTTTCTGATTAATACTATTTATTCAACAAATTCGATTGATTGATACGAGTTGATTTTCTGTTACGATAAATTGACGAAACAATAGCTGGTCCAATAGCTGCTTCAGCGGCTGCGATAGCTATAACAAAAATTGAAAAAATATTTCCTTTTAACTGGCGACTATCAAAAAAATCAGAAAAAGTTACGAAATTTATATTAACCGCATTCAGTATAAGTTCAAGACACATAAGGGCTCTAACCATATTTCGGCTCGTGATCAATCCATAGATACCGATAGAAAATAAATAGGCACTCAAAACGAGTACATGTTCGAGCATCATTGACCAACTCCTTATCAATTTCGATTCATTTTAATATGAACAACAATTCAACAGATTCGATTGACTAGAGAATATAACAAGTACGGACCAAAAGAATATATTGGGAATAAATCGAATAAAAAAAATTATTTTAAACATAAACAATCTTTCACTTTCCCATTCACATGTAAAATTTAAAGGAAATGGAGATAAAATAGAACAAAATGGAATTTAGATTGATGTTATTAGTTCTATTCTTACTGGCGAGCCACGACAATTGCACCTATCAAAGCAGCTAAAAGAATTATTGAAATGAGTTCAAATGGAAGAAAAAAATCTGTTGATAAATGAATTCCAATTTGTTGACTATTATTTATCAAATCTTGCTCTATAATCTGATTTGATCTTGTAGTCCAAATAATCCCGTACCATGATGTATCTGGAATAGTAGTTATTAGTGAAACAAAAATACTTGTACAAATTATCAAAGTAACTCCATCCCCAACGGTCCAAAGATGAAAATCTTGGTAATATTCTGAACCATTTATGAACATCACAGCAAATAGGATTAAAACGTTTATAGCTCCCACGTAAATAAGTAGCTGTGCTGCAGCTACAAAATGGGAGTTTGATAAAATATAGAATAAAGATATACAAACAAGAACCAGTCCCAACGAAAAAGCAGAAAAAATTGGGTTGGTAAGTAATACTACTCCTAGACTTCCTAATACAAGACCTGATCCCAGAAAGATTAAAAGAAAATCATGTATCGGTTCAGGTAAATCCATTAGATGTAAAATAAAAGATAAATAAATCGAAATTTCATGACCTTATTGATACGACCAGGAAAAAATTTTATATACTAAATTCCTAATTAAATTAAATCCTAAAGAGTGTGAATTGATGTAGGTACAGTTATAGGACTAATCTTATTCTTTATACGAAAGAGTAGCTCGAAACTATATTAAACTATACCATGAAACTATACTATATATTATATTATTAATTATTAAAATATTATATTATTAATTATTAAATTAATTATTAATATTATATAATTTATAATATTTAATTATATAATTTATAATATTTAATATAAAAAAATATAAAATAATAAAAAAAAATTTTATTTGAATTGAATTGTTCGAATTGTATAATCGTCAATTACTGACATTGGTAAACGGCCCAAAGCAATTTGATTATAATTCAATTCGTGACGATCATAAGTCGAAAGTTCATATTCTTCAGTCATTGATAAACAATTTGTTGGACAATACTCAACGCAGTTACCACAAAATATACAGATCCCGAAATCAATACTGTAATTAAGCAATCGTTTCTTTCGAATATCAGTTTCCAGTTTCCAATCAACAACGGGTAGATCTATAGGACATACACGAACACATACTTCACAAGCAATGCATTTATCAAATTCAAAATGGATTCGACCGCGGAAACGTTCCGATGGGATTAATTTTTCATAAGGATATTGAATAGTTACCGGTAAACGATTTGCGTGGGATAAGGTAATCATGAAACTTTGACCAATGTACCTTGCAGCTCGTACTGTTTGTTGACCATAATTCATGAACCCAGTTACCATAAGGAACATAGCGTGAATATCTATGAATATTTTTGTTTTGTTTCTTTCTCTTGTTTGAGACAAGTTATGAATATAGAATATCAATCTTTTACAGTGAAAACAGTCGAAACGAAGTTGTTAATAATAGATTACCTAGAGAAATAGGTAAAAGAAATTTCCATCCAAGATTTAATAATTGATCCATTCGTAGCCTAGGCAAAGTCCATCTTGTTGTGATAGAAACGAACAAGAACAAATAAGTTTTAGCTAATGTAATAAAGATACCAATTGTAGTTCCAAAAACTCCACATGTTTTATTTATTTCAAAAAGCTCAGAAACAAATATGTAAGGAATAGATATATTCCAACCGCCCAAGTAAAGAACTGTTACAAATAATGAAGAAACTAATAAGTTTAAATAGGAAGCAACGTAAAATAAACCAAATTTTATACCCGAATATTCGGTTTGATAACCTGCTACTAATTCTTCTTCTGCTTCTGGTAAATCAAAAGGTAATCTTTCACATTCTGCTAGGGAAGAAATTAGAAAAACGATAAAACCTATAGGTTGACGCCACAAATTCCATCCCCAAAAACCATATTTTGATTGCGCGTCAACTATATCAACTGTACTTAAACTGTTAGATAATCCTAGTCGGTGATAACATTACTGTTCCCATCGCTATTACAGAACCGTACATGAGATTTTCACCTCATACGGCTCCTCGAAGGCCATAAATAAATCTAAGGACCGGTCCGGTTATTTATCTTGATATATCCCTAGCATAGATAAGATTCAAATCTATTGGCTGGTCCTGAATTAGACCAATTGAATTCTGTCTGTTATAATAAATACAAAAGGTACTTCTGAATTGATCTCATCCCTTAATAATTTGAATTTGTTGAGTAATAATTAAATTTTTCAATAAAATACTCCTTTAGAATTAGCAATAAGCCATCGTTTTCGATTACGTAAAAAAATTAGACACTAGTTTATGAATTATGACATAAATAGTATCTCCATGAATATAGATATAAGAAAGAATCCAAAGGGATCCCTCTTTTTTTTTTTATTTTAATTGTATTATTCTTTCTTTTTTTCGTTCCCATTCTTCTTTTTTTTATGTGCAAAACAAAAGGGGACTTAAAAAAAATTAAAGGATTATTTCGTTTCTGATAGTCATTTGTTTAATCAGTGGATAGAGCATACTCTGGATCGGAATTGTGGGGAGTACTGCCTGATTATTTCTACCAACTTAAAGCCCCAATTAGTATTCTTTTTATATTATACAGAAATGCTCTTTTGGAGAATTTACATAATCTCTATTACTAATCCTTTGCGTATCTTGGTGTTTCTAACCATCCACTCATTTTTTATCAACCCCCTTTTCCTTTATGGTAATACATGTATGGTAATTCATACAAACGGTAGTGAAAACTCAATAAGGTTGTTGGTCTTTTGATCCCGCTTCAAGACAGGATGATTAATCAACCAATTTTGGGGTAAACGCTTTCTTCCGCTTATAATTTTTTTCACTTAATTCTTATACATAGAAAATGAGACTCAATATTTTTACTGCGGATTCAAATGAAATTCAAATCTAAAATCTATATTAAATATAAATATTTAATTTTTTATACAATTATATTATTTATAATTTATATTCTAAATTTATATTATATTATAATTGATATAAATATATAAAATAGAAGCTGTTTTATTTCACTCATATAACTATCTGATTTAGTTCATCAATCCGAATTCCAAATAAAAATAATGAAAATCAGGATATCTATTCAATTTTGTCTACCCCTTTCCTATAAAGAAGAAAAGAAATAAAGACGAAAAAAAAGGAGCATGGAAAAGTTTCTGTCTCAACGAATCACACGTAGAGATATTGATAACACACATAGCGTTAATGGTATTTCATAACTAATCGATTGAGCAGCAGCCCGTAGACCACCCAAAAAGGAATATTTATTATTTGACCCATATCCTGACATAAGAAGTCCAATGGGAGCAATACTTGAAATAGCAATCCATAAAAAAACACCGATATTGAGATCAGCTAAAACAAAGTTATAGCCAAAAGGAATTACTGAATAGCTTACTAGAATTGATATGACTGATATGGATGGTCCAATACTGAATAAACGAATATCCCCCCTAGATGGAATAAGATTCTCTTTGAAAAGTAGTTTTGTTCCATCTGCTAGAGCTTGAAGAACTCCCAAAGGACCGGCGTATTCAGGTCCAATACGCTGTTGTATCCCTGCGGATATTTCTCTTTCTAACCATACAATCACTAGTACACCTATTATGATTCCCAATACAAGAGTAAAAATAGGGACAAGTACCCATATAATTCCATAGACCTCTTTTAAAGATTCCAATCTGGAAAAAGAATTGATATCTTGTACTTCTGTTGTATCAATTATCATTTCAACGATCAACTTCTCCCATAATGATATCTATGCTACCTAGTATTGTCATAATATCAGCCAATTTCATTCTTTTAACTAACTGAGGAAGAATTTGCAAATTGATAAAACCCGGGGGACGAATTTTCCATCTCCAAGGAAAACCATTCTGATCCCCTATTAGAAAAATTCCTAATTCTCCCTTTGGGGCTTCAACTCTCACATAAAGTTCTTGTTTCGGTAATTCAAAAGTCGGAGACGGCTTTTTACTAATGAATCGATATTCAAAATCATTCCATTCTGGATCCTTTTCTCTATCAAAGCAGCGGATTTCTAAATTCTCATATGGCCCTCCCGGAATTCCTTCCAGAGCCTGTTGAATAATTTTTATGGATTCCACCATTTCACCAATTCGTACTAAATAACGAGCTAATGAATCTCCTTCTTTTTGCCATTGAACTTCCCAATCAAATTCCTCGTAACACTCATAATGATCAACTTTACGTAGATCCCATTGTATTCCGGAAGCCCGAAGCATTGGTCCTGATAAACCCCAATTTATTACTTCCTCTTCACCAACAATGCCTACTCCCTCAACCCGTTCTAAAAAAATTGGATTTCGCGTAATAAGTTTTTGATATTCAACAACCCCTGTTAAAAAATAATCGCAGAAATCCAAACATTTATCTATCCAGCCATGAGGTAGATCAGCCGCTACCCCTCCGATACGAAAATAATTATGCATCATTCTCATACCTGTGGCAGCTTCGAATAGATCATATATTAATTCTCTTTCTCTGAAAATATAGAAGAAAGGGGTTTGTGCACCAATATCTGCCATGAAAGGTCCCAGCCATAGTAGGTGAGAAGCTATACGACTCAACTCCAACATAATTACTCGAATATAGCTGGCTCTTTTAGGTACTTGAATATTTCCTAACTGTTCCGGTCCATTTACGGTTATTGCTTCTGTGAACATAGTAGCTAAATAATCCCAACGTGTTACATAAGGCAGATATTGTACAATTGTTCGGTTTTCCGCAATTTTTTCCATCCCTCTATGTAAATAACCCAATATGGGTTCACAATCAATAACATCCTCACCATCTAGAGTAACAATGAGTCGAAGAACACCATGCATTGATGGGTGGTGAGGACCCATATTGACTATCATGAGGTCTTTTCTTGTAGCTGGGGCATTCATAGGTTTTTCCTTGATTCATTCTTCCATGAATTGCTTAAAACAAAAATAAGTTCATCAAAATTCAAGATCTAATAAATCGAATAATTCAAAATGACTCTTCAAATTAATGAGTTTGTGACTCCCGAATATCGAACTGATTAATTAATTTTTTATAACGTATTACATTTTTCTTTGACAAATAAGACAGGAGTCGTTGCCGTTTTCCCAGAATTTTACGTAAACCTCTTTGAGATAAATAGTCTTTTCGGTGCAATTCCAAATGTGAAGTAAGTCTTCGTATCTTATTGGTAAAATTGAATACTTGAAATTCAATTGATCCCGGGTTTTCTTCTTTTTTTTCTTGTGAAATAACAGGTATAAATGAATTTTTTACCATAAAATGAAAGCTTCTCTTCCCCCCCCTTTTTTTTATTCTAGATATTTTTATTGATCAGTAATAATAATGACATTCATTTTCAATTTGGTATATACAATAATCTTAATTTTCTTAAGAATTCCTGATTTTTTTTTCAAATTAATTATTATTAATCAATCCAATTCAAATAGGTATACAAAAATACTATATTTATGCATTCACAAAAGAAAAATTGTAGACTTCAAATAGGAAAGAAGATTCTGTTGATTCATTTATAGATCTAATGGATATATCATTGAATTAATATTATGTTACGGGAAATAGAAAAAAGAAAAATGTAGATTGACGAATTTTCAATCGCGGATACATATGTATCCTTACCATACTGAAACGGCTCCCATTATTGGTATCAAACCAATAGCGATTCATACAAGCTAAATCTTCTAATCGATAATTTGGCCAAAGAAATAACTTTAAATTAATTTGTTTTTTTTTATCTCTATCAAGATCTTTACTTGTAGCCAAAACTTTACAACAATTATTCACTTTATTCTCGTTGTAAAATGCCGTATTTCTATGCACACTATTTCTATTCCTAGGATTGAAACAAATTAGAATTCTCAATTCTCTACGACGTCTAGCAGATAAAATATTTTCAGGAACAAGCAAATCATAATGATTTTTTTTTTTATTTTCAGTCAGCTTTTGATCTGTTGTTCTTGGAATGGATTTATCAAAATTCTTCTTATCAACATAGCTTTTTTCTCGGTATCTTTGATTAATTTGGTGCTTTCTCTTATGAATCAACGAAAGGCTTATGGTTTGATACATAATAAATTGTTCATGGTTTTTTCTAGACAGACGAGTTGGTTCGATATTCAATATTTCTTTTTTCATCAATTCTTTATTTTTATTCAATTCTGTAAGAGTGAAATCCGTCTGATTCTGAATTTTCATAATATCTAGACTTAGTTCTCCTCTTTGAATAGAGGCTATAGCAATTTCTTTTAGATTTATCAGTCTAAGCAGGAGACAATATACTTTGATATTATTCATTATTCTTTCATTTAAGCAATCACACCAGTTCAATTGAAAAAGCAAATACCTTCTTCGGAAGCAATTAAGTTCTGCTTCGATGTTGTTCTTGTATTTATTTTCTTTTACATCCTTTTTCATGTCCGATCCTGCATAATCTTCTTCAACATCTTTTTCTTTCTTTGAGAGAGATTCTTCAAGATTGACTCGGCCTGCGTATTCTGTTTTTCCTTGATTTTGTTTTTCTTTTTTTTTTTTCGATGGTCTAAAAATATCTATTTTTTTCCTTTCAGTGATGTTTTTCTTTTCATTAACATTTTTATTTACATTAAAATTGAAAAAAAGTAATTTGATTGGTATGATCCATGGGTTACTCGTATATGCATTATAAAATATAAAAAATTTAGAGAAGAAAAAAAATTCCCGATTCGCTATGGAATGATTTAGTATTTCTACATTCATTCCCATCCAATCAAAAAAAAACCTTTTTTGATGATTGGATGGGTTGATTTCTTGATGAAACATAAAATAATAATTGGTATCGATCCAAGCCCCAAAATCCACTTTATTTCTAAGACAAAAATTCAGAATTCTCCAATCAAAATACTTTCTATCCAGATTTTTTTCCATATCTAGAATATAATCTTTTACTATATAATTTTTGATAGGAATATCATCCGGCATATCAAATAATTTTTTTTTACATGTGTTATAAGTATAAGAAATCGCTTGGTTATTATTTGCTTGGAATGGCGATCTATATCCATAAATATATGAGTCCTTCTTATCTGCATAATTAATAGATTTATATGATAAAAGATCATACCCATATTGTTTTTTTATTTTTTGATTTGTTAATGAGTCTACTTCTTGTTTTTTGTAAAGAATTAATCTGTTTTTTTCATATGAATGACATTTGGTTAAATCTTTATTTTGAGCCACATGACGTCCGTTCAGTCTATTTCGCCATTTTTGTGGGACTAATCTAGACCATCCACTCTGAGATAAATCGTATTGATAATGACCTTTTAACCAATTTGTCCATTGATTCATTACAGAATTTGGAGGGTTCTTATGTTTTAATTTAGAATGAAATATTCCTTGTACTCCAAAAAAATAATCCTTTATCTCATTCTTAAGAAAAATGGGTCTTCCATGATATTCAAAAATAGATCTTAATTTATACTTATATAAGTTAATAACTTGGACTTGTGATAATTTGTAAAATACATATGCTTGTGACAAAGAGGATACGTCACAAAAATTCTGTGAATTCCTATTACTAATATTCCAAATCGATTTTTTTATAGTAGAAAAAAAGTGAATTAGACGTTGATTTTTTTTATCAATTCTTTCTTCATTATTGTAAATGTATTTATTAAGAATTTTTTTTGTTGATTCAAGAAAAAGTTGTACATTCATCCTCGGAATATTAATGATACATACAAAGATATCCATGTATACTTTTTCCATGAAAAATTTAAAAAAATAATGTGATTTACGGGCTAATCGAAGATTTCTTCTTTGTAATATTTGCCAAATATTTTTTTGTAATTCTAATCTTTTATCATCATAAGTTGTTTTCTTAGAACAAATATTTCTCTCTGAAATTAGAAACCCCTTTTTCTTGTCTTTTGTAAAATTTTCTATTTGTTTTATGATTGTCTTTCTTCTATCATTCAGATTTTTTATTTTTTTTTCTGTCAATGAATAATTTGTCCAATTAATAGATTGAATTGGAATAGCTGATTCGTAAATCATTGGATTACTGTTACTGATTCTTAAATCTTTTTGAATCTCATTCAATTCATATATTTTTCTTAATCCAAATATAAATAAAAGATTTGATAGTGATAGTTTTTTTATTTTTTCTTTTAGAAATAAAATCTTTTTGAGAATACTTTTGATGATCCATTGTGCTTTTTTTTTTGAGACATTTAGAAAAAATTTTGTTCTTTGGTTTAAAACTTTTAGAACTAGAAAAAATTTCTTTTTCCAATTTTTAATTTTTTTTTTAAGTTCTTTAAAAATGGGATCAAAAAAAGAAAGTTGGTTTCGGGGAGAAGAAGAAAAGGGCAAGTCTACTTCCATTCCGAAAACTGTTAAAAAGCAAAAATCCATTTTTTTCGCTTTTTTTTTCATTGGATCCTTTTCCTTTTGAGGGAATCGTAGCTTAGATCTGTGCCAAGGTTTCAGACGAAAAGGAAAAAGGATCTTTATTTGAATACCCTCGGTTAGCCAGTTTTTCGGAAATTCTGTTTCGGATAATGGAACGGCATTATAGGTGCATTTAATATACATTTCTCTATTCCAATCCTTTAAATCCTCTGACCATTCGGGAAATTGAAATAATAGTATACGAACGATATTTTTAGTTATTATCAATGAAGGTAATAGAATATATTTTCTAATAATCGATTGGATTACTAATAAAAAACCCCTTATTACTTGAGCATATATAATGCTATCCCAAGCTTCTGCTATTTCTATACGTTTTTCTTCGTCTTTTTTCTTAATTTCTTTTGTCTTTTCCTCTGTATAATCCGAAATTTTCAACTCTGTATTTTTCCACATCCAATTTTTAAAACGAACAAAAAAAATTATTGGCTCGAAAATATCAAAAGAAAAGAAAGAGGGTTTGTCAATTTTGTCCAAAAAAAGAGGGGAATGCGCGTTTGCTTGAAAGAGTTTCCAAGTAACAGTTTTACGTCTTTGAACGCGTCTAGATCCTTTGATTATGTCTCGCCGAAAATCCGGTAGTTGTGAATAACGTATTAAAGCTAACTCATCTTTTTCATCCGAATTATCAGTATCCTTGGTATACGTATAAGTATCGTGATTCTCTGAGTCATTAGTCAAAATAACTACACGTTTGGCTTTTCTTGAACGAATTTCATAATCCTCTGTTTTACCAGCTCTTTCCAGGTATTCTACCTCATCAATTAATTTGTATGACCATCGAGGAACTTTTTTACTGGTTTCTTTTATTCCAATACATTTTTTTCTATTTCTAATTGTTTTATCGTTCGGATCAGTTATAATTGCGTCGAATAATAATTTCATTTTTTTT